AATTTTTGATAAGAACTCAGAAGGAAAGTTTCATTCAAAGGAATTAATCATTTTGACTGACTGTTTTTACATAAATGATAAGTAGAAAGGCGGTAGGAATTAGAATGAATAGCGCAGTAGCAATAAATGCAAGAATATTTACTTCCATAATCTCATCGGTTTTTTTACTTCGCAATAACTCGGGATTTAATCCCCTAGAGATGATAAATCTTTCGTCTGTAAATTCAATGAATGAATTAGCTCTCGATAATCTTGAATCGGATCAATATCATGAATAACAATATCTGATCTATGAAATCAACTCGTCGTCGAGACTTGAATAGTATAACATAGGAAGTTCTTTTATCCATACCGAATCCAAATTTAGATTCCTGACCCAATCAATCCAAAATGCCTTTATTTAGAATCCCTTTCTTTGTTTTTTCGATAACCTACCTTGCGTCTTCCTTGTACAATCATCTGATGAAGGATCATCAGATTGCCTTTCCACTTCGATTAGTCACATAGTTACAAACCTAAACACAGAATACAAGCGAAATGAAAAAAAAAGTTAAGTTAGAAACTCCCTTTTTACTGTGATTTTTTGGAAGACAAAGAGGTTTGATAAAGATGAGGCCGGTAAAGTAAAAAAGATCTACTATTCATCAAATTCAATATTTTAGGATTTGGGATTTCTTCGATGGGCCTTAAAATTAAAACAAAATGGAAAAATAGGAAAGAAAAAATAAATAAAGACTCCTTATTTGCTTTGGGAATGAAAGTATGCCCCCGACAACCTTTCATAGTTCATAGAAAGGGAAAAAAGAATTGATGTATTTATTGGATATTGGATCCGTCGGGACTGGCGGGGCTCGAACCCGCAGCTTCCGCCTTGACAGGGCGGTGCTCTAACCAATTGAACTACAATCCCAGGGAAATAAGGGATCTAGCAGAAAATTTGATTCTTTTTTATCTTCATATGGGGTATTTTTGAAGGACAAGGGAGGTTATACCATCTTTCGGTAGATTGGCGAATTATTGGGCCGAGCTGGATTTGAACCAGCGTAGACATATTGCCAACGAATTTACAGTCCGTCCCCATTAACCCCTCGGGCATCGACCCAGGAAGAATCCATTTTAGGCTTATTGGTAATCCATGATTAATTTCCTTTCGTAGTACCCTACCCCCAGGGGAATTCGAATCCCCGCTGCCTCCTTGAAAGAGAGATGTCCTAAACCACTAGACGATGGGGGCCGACTTGCCCAACCGCCCTCATACTATGATCATAGTATGATCCGTTTTTTGAAATTGTCAATATAATGGAATGATTAGATCCGAGGGATCTTTCCATTTTTCAAAATTGTATAGAATTTTTGGATTCGTCATTCATTATGAATCGACATTCTCTATATAAATCTAGTAAGCGGGATCAAGAAGTTATCGAAAATTTTCTCTAAGACTTTAGTTCAAGGAGACAAGTAGAATCTCTTCATCACATGATTCAATGAAATATCTTGAAATTTCTTTTATGTCGAATTGGTAAGTGTACTGTATCAATCAAGTGAATTTTGTTTTGATAAGGATCATCTCAATAAAAGAAATTAAGGCCGGTCTTGAAACAATTTATTTTTCCCTAGACTTGCTAGGCAAATCCATTTTCTTATTCAAAACTAAGCCACTTGCCACTATGATTATACTGCATATACTTATGTATATAATATATGTGCATATATAGATTTTATCTACATAGTGACATGTTTGGGAATTAAATAAAATAAGCCCTTTTAACTCAGTGGTAGAGTAACGCCATGGTAAGGCGTAAGTCATCGGTTCAAATCCGATAAGGGGCTTTGATTTTTTCATAAATTTTTTTTCATAAAAGTCCAGTCATAGTATTCAGAAAATAGCTATTTTTTTATTTGGAATCAAAAAGGAACTAACCGGATAATACGTTATCATTATACTGAGTTAGAGTATAGTAGTTCTAGGTAGAAAGTGGAACATTTGTTCGGTAAATTTTCATTATTATGAATACGCCTCTTGAATCATCAAAGATCCCTATTTTCCATTATACCAACCAAACCCATTCGAAAGATTCGAAATCAACAAAAGAAAAAGTAAGTGGACCTGACCCGTTTAATTATGACTATATCCGCTATTCTGATATTAAAATTCGATAGAGATGAAATTTGAATTGGAACGGTTGACCCCCTCCTTTTTTGCATTTTATTTCTTTGGACTTCGAAAGAATTTGTCGATATTTCCGATTAAATCTTCTTGTTCCTAGATTTTCTATGGGAATAAATTGTTATTCCCTTCCTATACAGAGAAACCCTTCTTCTAATCCACAAGATAAGAGCTATTTCCACTATCTTTCTTTGATTCCAGATCAAGATGCATTTTTATCTATCTAAGTCTATTTAGATGTATAGCTATCAGATCACGGCTTCATATACCAAACATTTCTATATCGCCGCATCCTTTTTGTTACGACAGTGTAATGAAAAATGGATGCGAGAA